CTTGGAATAAATGTTTCCTCGGTGGAGGAAAGGAATAACGATTTATTCCTATGGAGCATCCAGGAACAAGAAGATTCAATCGGAAATATCGACAAATTCTTGCGTGGTCCAAGGGTCCGCTTCTACAATTGGATCTCTATTGAATTTAAATATCAGAATAGCTGATATAGTCATGATTCCATGGGTCAGGTTCACTTACTTTTTATTTATTTCTCATTTTTCCGATGGATCTGATTGGAACGACGGAGAAGTAGGAATACTTTGGCGATTCATAATTGGGTATCTAGAATATCTATGTCCCAAGACCAAAACTATGAATAATGAAAGATGAGGAAGAGTATACCTTGTAGTGACGTCCTCCTCATAATCTAATAAGTCCGACTACTTATCATCAACTTATCATCATTCATCATAATGAACAAATGTTTCACTCTATAACTCATTATAATTAGAACTCATTCTATTATGTCAGGCGGTTACCTTTTTTTATCACAAATATCAACAATATATCTATCCTCCACCGAAAAATGAAGACTAAGACTGGCGTTTCGTGCAAAAAAGCCCTTTATCAGATTTGAACCGATGACTTACGCCTTACCATGGCGTTACTCTACCACTGAGTTAAAAGGGCCTATTTTATTGAATTCATGAATTAGCCCAAGCCCACTATGAGTCTACCACATGTATATACTATATGTACATAGATACATGTATGCATATATTAGGGCTCACTCAGGAACAAGAAATTAGATTGACCTAGGAAGTCTAGTGTATTTCCTTATTATTTAATTGAAATTGATAAGTATTAATGCAGTGAATTGTTCCAAGACCGATCCTAATTGCTTTTATTGACCCAGCAGAACGAGATTCACTTGATTGATACATGTACCAATCCGACATAGATCCAAGATATTTCATCGAATCATGTCATGAAGGAACTCGACGCGTACCCTGACCCGAATTCTCATAAAATAAAAGGGAAATCTCTTCGATTGCTTGTCGGTCTCTTACCAGATTGACAGATTCTACATCATTCTTTTTGAATCAATCAAAAAAAAATTCGATTTCGATTGTTCCTGAATTTCGTGACTTAGCATGAGATAGAGATAGGCATATCTCATCTTAACGATGTGCGAATCAATGAGTGAAAATTGGAATCGGGGTTTACCTCTTTTTCTGCCGGACAAAACACCCCCTGAAGGAATCCTATACTTCGTTTATATTGACAATTCCCCAAAACTGCTCATACTATGAGCATAGTATGCTGGCGGTCGGGCAGGTATGCCCCTATCGTCTAGTGGTTCAGGACATCTCTCTTTCAAGGAGGCAGCGGGGATTCGACTTCCCCTGGGGGTAGGAAAGGAAGTTGATCATGGATTCTCAATAAGCCTAGAGTGGATTCTCCCTGGGTCGATGCCCGAGCGGTTAATGGGGACGGACTGTAAATTCGTTGGCGATATGTCTACGCTGGTTCAAATCCAGCTCGACCCAAGAATTCGCCAATCCATTAGGATGATATAACCAATTCGCCCTCAAAAAATGCATGATATGGAGGAATAAAGATTCCATCTTTTGGAATATATCTCTATTTGTTTCCACATGTTCTGATGTTGCTAATGATCTAGAGTCATGATCTATAAGTATAAGGAATAAAGAGTAAGGAGAAAAAAAAAAGAGTCCCTTTTTTTTTTTGATTGAAAGATTGTTTCTCATTGGCAATAACCACAGGATTAATAGTAATCCGTGTCACTCTAGTACATATCCATTCTATGTGTATATGTATATCAGTATACCATTCGTGTCTCTGTTACAACGCAGCTATTATAATATAAATTATATTATAAATGGTTCGAATGAAATCATAAGAATATGTGGGCTGTACACCTCATTTCCCTGGTCCCCGGGATTGTAGTTCAATTGGTCAGAGCACCGCCCTGTCAAGGCGGAAGCTGCGGGTTCGAGCCCCGTCAGTCCCGACCTAGGATTAGGATCCGATGAATCAATCAATTCATCTCTCCATTTTCTGTGAAGAGGATCTAATTCCCGGCGGTAGGATCCTTATTTCGTTTCGCATTTCTCATCGGAAAATCAGAAATTGCAATTACTGCAACTAGTACCAATTGATGGTGGAGAGACATATGTAGGTTGGGACAATCAGAGGTATCACCATATTCAGGATTCCAAGAGAGACCATATGGGTCTGGCTTTGATCGATTGTTCCTGATCAATGGAATGTAGTTGAGTACCCATATGTTTACCGGGAGCACATACACATACACAATTTACTTAACATAGTTACCCCGACATAGTACTTTTGAGACTTGACCTACCCTTTTTCTGGGTCCGATTCTGTGTAACCTCAATTACTAATTGAATTTTTCATTGGGGAGAATCTATCTCATGCAAATTGCACACTGGATTCTCAATGTATGCGTCCCAATCCAAGGAAGAGGATACTAATTATATAAATAATAAAAGATCAAACAAAGATCCGTTTATCCTGTTCTAGTTCTAAGGAGGGAATAGAATGAATAATCTTTTTTTTTTCTTCCTATTGCAGCGGTCCCATCAAAAAAAAAGAACAGAATCAATAAAGAAAATAGTGAATTTGTCGGAATATTGGATCTTTTTATACCAGGATCCGTAGTTATCGTACTTCTCTGTTTTCTAAGAAGATTAGATCATCAAAAAAACTTAGCTTAGAACTGAATTCCTTCCTTTTTCCATTTGACTGTTTGGGTCTGTAACTAATGGAACACATCGGTCAGATGATACCTCAGATTATTGGATATGATATAAGGGAAGACGTTAGATTATAGAAACGAAAGAGTTGAGAAATTCAATTGGATTCTTGATTGGATCAGGAATCCCATTTTTTTTGGTATGGATAAAAGATCTTCCTATGTTATACTATTCAATTCTCGACGATGAATTGATTTGATAGAGCAGATATTGTTATTGTTATTCATGATATTGATCCGATTCAGTATCATCAAGATGCAATTAATCCCATTGCATTTACAAATTATGGAGAAAGATTTATTATCTCTATGGGATTAGATCCCTAGTTATTCCGAAGCAAAAAAACAATGATGAGATTATGGAAGTAAATATCCTCGCATTTATTGCTACTGCACTGTTCATTCTAGTTCCTACTGCTTTTTTACTTATCATTTACGTAAAAACAGTCAGTCAAAATGATTAATTTAACTGAAACTTGAGTTATTAGTTTTTATCAATGATTGAAGAAATGAAAGGGATTACAATTCCAAGTCTTAAATGAACTTAAATGAAATGGGCAGACTGGATTGAATTAGCAGTATATGGATCCAATAGATGAGATAGTATGGTGGAAAGAACTATATGAACCTTTCCACCACACTATCTATTGTAGTGTATGAAGATATGGGATTGATATAGATCAATCCATAATTCGCGTATTTATTCCGATCAATCCGAAATAAGCTAACGTCAACTGCTCTAATTCATAGGTTTATGATTCTTTTTAATAGGAATCCCGGGATCTATCGAAACAATCAATGGAGGAAGAATAGTAGGGGCATACACAAAAGAAGCCCAATGAATCCTTTTTTTTTTTTTTCCGAAGAAATAGAAATAATTGAATTGGTTGAGCCGTTAACAGATGATCCAATGATCCAAGGAGTTTTATGGTAACTTATTTGGATTTGGAAAAGGAGTAGAGTCAAATATTTTTTTTTTAACGCTTGAGCCATGACACGAGGTGAGGTGATAAAGCATAAAGAAAATCCCTAGGAGTATAAAAAAACGGTAAGTGCGCGATATGTGGATCACCCGGCGCAAGCAAGATCTTATTATGCTTAGTACCTCTTTTGACAACCACTATGTATATGTCGCCTCCAGCCGAAAGTAGATATTGTATCTACGTAATAGCAGAACAACTCCCTCTTTCAACAGTAAAGAGGGAAAGAAATAAAATAGGGATTACCCCTCATTGTAATATCCATAATTCTGGTAAGAACTGGTTCATCGAAAATGATTGAAATATTTGTTTGATCCAAAGGTTATTATTGAATATTACTAATATTACTACTGGATTTCGGTTAAATTTGGAAATGGAGATATTTTGATTTTAAAACGATTCGTAGAACGATCTATTAAACAATTGATATAATTGGATTCCTCAACTTAAACTTACTAATTCATATGAATTAGTAATACCCCTAGAGTCCACTTCTTCCCCATACTACGAGTGAAAGGGAAAATGTAAAGACTACCATTAAAGCCGCCCAAGCAAGACTTACTATATCCATGTGAATCATGTCCCCTATCTCTATGAATATGAAGGAATTATTCCATTATTGATCGCTAATAATAGTGGAATCAATGGTGCAGAGTCAAAATGGGATTCTGACTTAACTTAAGTCTATTGAGGATCCAATCCAATGGATCCACTCTAACAAGTTCCTATATGATTTCTTCTGGTGGAATCGGAAAGCATTAAGTACAAGCAAGATATGCAGTTATCCCATTGGAAGGGGATGCTATTAATAGAAATAGAACATGTAGAAATATTAAGACCCATTCTTTGTTTTGTTGACTTTCATAAGTTCTAAGAATGAAAGTCAAGATAGATAACTATCTATCACATATTCCTACCTCCCATTTGATCTAAGCCTTACTGTCTCTGTTTCTGTGAAACAATTGAAACAATTGAGAGACACGCTATTCTATTCTTGGTGGGGGTTACCAAACAGAATTTTTTTTTTCGTTTTTTCTATTTTGATTTTAAGAGCCAATCACCCATCCAATATTGATTGGATGAATGACCGAGCACTCAGATCCTATCGCGAGTCCGCATACAAAATATCTTCAGCCCTTCCCACAACTCGTAATTGGATTCCCCATCGGCCCATCCAATATAATTCACGACTAAGTCAGTATAAACTAGAGTGGTGAGGTAAGGTAATTAGGAAGGATTTACAGTCCTTTAGCAAGCTTTGGATCCCAAGATTTCCGGT